GTTGTTCTGGAACAATTAGGAGATTCTCTGGAAGAAATACGGGGTTCTGCTTCTGGTGGCAACATGCTATTGGGTGGTGGTCCCGCTTATGGGGTCAAATCAATCCGTTCTAAGAAGAAATATTGGAAGATCAATCTCATCGATCCCATACCAAATCCCATCAATCGAATCATTTTTTCGAGAAATACGAGACATCTAAGTCGTACAAGTAAAGAGATCTATTCATTGATAAGAAAAAGAAAAAACGTGAACGGTAATTGGATTGATGAGAAAATAGAATTCTGGGTCGCGAACAGTGATTCGATTGATGATGAAGAAAGAGAATTCTTGGTTCAGTTCTCCACCTTAACGACAGAAAAAAGGATTGATCAAATCCTATTGAGTCTGACTCATAGTGATCATTTAACAAAGAATGACTCTGGTTATCAAATGATTGAACAACCGGGATCAATTTCCTTACGATACTTAGTTGACATTCATCAAAAGGATCTAATGAATTATGAGTTCAATAGATCCTGTTTAGCAGAAAGACGGATATTTCTTGCTCATTATCAGACAATCACTTATTCACAAACCTCGTGTGGGGCTGATAGTTTTCATTCCCCTTCCCCATCTCCTCATGGAAAACCCTTTTCGCTCCGCTTAGCCCTATCCCCTTCTAGAGGTATTTTAGTGATAGGTTCTATAGGAACTGGACGATCCTGTTTGGTCAAATACCTAGCGACAAACTCCTATGTTCCTTTCATTACGGTATTTCCGAACAAGTTCCTGGATGACAAGCCTAAAGGTTATCTTCTTGATGATATCGATATTGATGATAGTGACGATATTGATGATAGTGATGATGACCTTGATATTGATACGGAGCTGCTAACTATGACGAATGTGCTAACTATGTATATGACGCCGAAAATAGACCGATTTGATATAACCCTTCAATTCGAATTAGCAAAAGCAATGTCTCCTTGCATAATATGGATTCCAAACATTCATGATCTGCATGTGAATGAGTCGAATTACTTATCCCTCGGTCTATTAGAGAACTATCTCTCCAAGGATTGTGAAAGATGTTCCACTGGAAAGATTCTTGTTATTGCTTCGACTCATATTCCCCAAAAAGTGGATCCCGCTCTAATAGCTCCGAATAAATTCAATACATGCATTAAGATACGAAGGCTTCTTCTTCCACAACAACGAAAGCACTTTTTCATTCTTTCATATACTAGGGGATTTCACTTGGAAAAGAAGATGTTCCATACTAACGGATTCGGGTCCATAACCATGGGTTCCAATGCGCGAGATCTTGTAGCACTTATCAATGAGGCCCTATCAATTAGTATTACACAGAAGAAATCCATTATAGAAACTAATACAATTAGATCAGCTCTTCATAGAAAAACTTGGGATTTTCGATCCCAGATAAGATCGGTTCAGGATCATGGGATCCTTTTCTATCAGATAGGAAAGGCTGTTACACAAAATGTACTTCTAAGTAATTGCCCCATAGATCCTATATCTATCTATATGAAGAAGAAATCATGTAAGGTAGGGGATTCTTATTTGTACAAATGGTACTTCGAACTTGGAACGAGCATGAAGAAATTCACGATACTTCTTTATCTTTTGAGTTGTTCTGCCGGATCGGTCGCTCAAGATCTTTGGTCTTCATCCAGATACGATGAAAAAAATTGGATCACTTCTTATGGATTCGTTGAGAATGATTCTGATCTAGTTCATGGCCTATTACTATTATTACTATTAGAAGTAGAAGGCGCTCTGGCTCTGGCGGGATCCTCACGGACAGAAAAATATTGCAGTCAGTTTGATAATAATCGAGTGACATTACTTCTTCGGTCCGAACCAAGGAATCAGTTAGATATGATGCAAAATGGATCTTGTTCTATCGTTGATCAGGGATTTCTATATGAAAAATACGAATCGGAGTTTGAAGAAGGGGAAGGGGCCCTCGATCCGCAACAGATAGAGGAGGATTTATTCAATCACATAGTTTGGGCTCCTAGAATATGGCGCCTTTGTGGCAATCTATTTGATTGTATCAAAAGGCCCACTGAATTGGGATTTCCCTATTGGACTGGGTCATTTCGGGGCAAATGGATCATTTATCATAAAGAGGATGAGCTTCAAGAGAATGATTCGGAGTTCTTGCAGAGTGGAACTATGCAGTACCAGACACGAGATAGATCTTCCAAAGAACAAGGCTTTTTTCGACCAAGCCAATTCATTTGGGACCCTGCGGATCCATTCTTTTCCCTATTCAAAGATCAGCCCTCTGTCTCTGTGTTTTCACGTCGAGAATTCTTTGCAGATGAAGAGATGTCAAAGGGGCTTATTGCTTCCCAAACAAATCCTCCTACATCTATATATAAACGCTGGTTCATCAAGAATACGCAAGAAAAGCACTTCGAATTGTTGATTCATCGCCAGAGATGGTTTAGAACCAATAGTTCATTATCTAATGGATCTTTCCGTTCTAATACTC